TACAATTAAATATCTATGACTAATTGCCCCGCCCCCTTTTTTCTCTTTTTTCCCTTTTTTGATTTTTAGAATAAGGGACGAAAGAGAAAGAATAGAAGTGGATTCGGCGTCTGCGAGACTGGGGTTCAAACTCGAATTAAATTCATATTAATAAGGACGTGGGGATAGAGTAGTAAAAGGTGGGTCTAGGGCAAGAATACAAGATCTTTAATTGAAATGCCGTCCTTCAAATAGAAATAGAGTTTCTAGATCATTATCTTACTTATTATTTACCTTATTATTTACTATGGCTTTGCTTTGATTATTACTTTATTCATTTTGATCTTTTAGAGTTGGATTTCAAGTTAAGTAACTTCTTTCTTCCTTTCGAATCAAAATAGAAGAGTTGAGTAAATCAAAAATCCAAAGGAGGTTCATGGCCAAGAGGAAAGATGCGCGAATAACGGTAATTTTGGAATGTACTAGTTGTATGCGAAATAGTGTTAAGAAGGTACCGGCAGGGATTTCCAGATATATTACTCAAAAGAATCGGCACAATACGCCGAATCGATTAGAATTGAGAAAATTCTGTCCCTATTGTTACAAACATATGATTCACGGGGAAATAAAGAAATAGATCGAACGACATATGTCTTATCCCTGAAAAGGGAAAGATGACATTATATAGAACATATTAAAATATAAAAGAATCCTATTGTGGGTTAAGATGACAATTAAGAAATAGGATTTTCGGGATAAGAAATAAACTAAACAAACAAACCATGGATAAATCCAAGCGACCTTTTCTTAAATCCAAGCAATCTTTTCGTAGGCGGTTGCCCCCGATTCAATCGGGGGATCGAATTGATTATAGAAACATGAGTTTAATTAGTCGATTTATTAGTGAACAAGGAAAAATATTATCTAGACGGGCGAATAGATTGACCTTGAAACAACAACGATTAATTACTATTGCTATAAAACAAGCTCGTATTTTATCTTTGTTACCGTTTCTCAATAATGAGAAACAATTTGAAAGAACCGAGCCGACCACTAGAGCTGCAGGCCTTAGAACCAGAAATAAATAAGCTTATTCTTTGTTCACTTGAATCAGAATTCCAACCCGAACTCAAACGCAAATTGGTGTTTTGTTCGACAAATCCGAGAATCCAGATTTGATTATCGGGTCGTAACAAAAAAACGAATCGAAAAAAGATTTTTTATTGAACGTGTTCAGTCATTTTGACTACTTTAACTTTAACATATTTTTTCATAGTAATTTGACCCCACCTTCCCGGAGTTCATTCTCCGGGGAACTCCATTTAAATTATTCCAGTGTATTCTTTATAACCTGCTTCTTTTCTGATTTCGTTGGAAATCATATAAAGACAATTCCGATTTGATATAGCTATTTGAGCTAGTATTTTACGATTAATAACCAACCGTCTATTGTATAGATCATGTATTAATTTACTATAACTATAAGATACTCCCCCCTCTCGAATTACTGCGTTTATGCGAGCGATCCACAAACGACGAAAATTTCTCTTTTGATTGTCCCGATCGCGATGAGCCGAAACCAAAGCTCTTATTTTCTGTTGAGTAATAGTTCGAGTAAGTCTTGAATGGGCCCCCCAAAAACTTGATGCAAATAAACGAATTTTTGTTCTACGTCTCCGGGCTATATATCCGCGTTTAATTCTGGTCATTGAATAAATAAAACTTTGACGAATAACTAATTGATTTCTTTTCTTTCAGTTATCCTTTTCCCCGCCCTGGTCTATTAATAACCAAACGTATTTTTCCAATGTATAAAATAAAAATTCCAATGGCTTCGGCTACTATAACCTTCCCGACCACGATTTTTCTTTTTTAGGTATTTGACTGTGAAATACAAAAGAAATAAGAAATTTTCTTTTGCTAGGTGTCAAAAATAAAGTCAATAAAAAAATATAAATTAAATGGATAAAGAAATCGTGGGTTACATCGTTTCTATGGTTACTTCTTAAACGGTGAGGTCTTCTCTATACACCGGAGCCTTTTTAAAACAAAACTTCATTTAATCAATGTTTTTGGTAACTTGTATAGTTCACACCACGCTATTTGGCTCTACCCATAAATTATCCAGTAACAGGTCTTTCACAACGAGACCCACCTATACAGTAACGGTATTTAATTCTGAAAGTTAGCCGGATAGCTGACCCTCGTAGTCCGTTCTTGACCGGGTGATAACTTCATTTTTATGTTTTTTTGAATTTCAATAAGATTTCCTCCGCTTAATGGATAACCACTTGTTACCAATGGAGAATTGGTTATCATCTTAAATTCAAGTGGTTGGATTTGCAACAACGGAAACCATAAACTTTATCCACAATTAGGGGGATCAATTTTCTTATTTTTAGATAGTGAATCGAGTTCCTTCTTCCATTCTATCCTATTCACTGGTATTGATCATTTATACCGGAAAGCAGTTTTTTGCTTTTTTGTGTCAGTTCATGATCTAAACGAGTCGCACATACACCCTAGTACATGTTCCTCGGCGCTGAGGACATCCCCCAAGAGCGGGGGATTTCGTGACAGTTCGAATTGGCTGTCTTGTATTTCTAATAAGTTGTTTAATAGTTGGCATGTTGAATCATACATATTAAGGATGGTTTAGATTGATCCTAACCGGGATGATTATGAATTTTTCCTATTTAATAGAATAGTAAACTTGGATTTAAAATCTTAAATCATGGATTTGCACAAAAGACATTTTTTTCACCCAACTGCTACAAGATCAACAATTCCATAAGCCCGAGCTTCCGTTGCTGACATAAAAACGTCCCTTTCCATGTCTTCCGATACAACCCATAACGGTTTACCCGTCCTTTGTACATAAACCCTTGTGAGGGTTTCTCGTAGTTTCAGCAGTTCTTCCGCTTCCAGGATAAATTCGCCCGTTTGCGCCTCATAAAAAGAACTAGCGGGTTGATGGATCATTACCCTGATGATATAAGGGTTCTCTATCTGGTGTGATGAAACAAACCGAAAAGAAAGATAACGAATAATAGGAAAAAAGATAGAATTGAACAACCGTACGGGCATCATCTTTTGTGCATTGCATACGGCTCTACAATCAAATTGACCCTTAACTTTTTATTTTTCTATTCAAGAAAGATACAAATAGAATCTATCAACCCCAGATGGGTAAATGGTCAAATTGCCGCCCTTTTTTTCGGAGTAGTTAAAAAAATACTATGGTGGTTCCGTTGCTTTATATTTTAAAACGTATTCTTTTTTTGGCTTTGATTCAGCAATCCCAAAGTTTCTTTTTGATCCAACCAAAAAAGGTAAAATCTTATTTTTTTCGCACTCTTTTTTTATACCATAAATATTGTTAAGAGCCCGCCAGTATGAAAATAAAAAAGTTTGTGACGCTGAATTGGACTTCCGATAGATAAGAGAAAATCGGAAATACCTTTTATCTCATACTACGCTCTCGATACATAATCGAATGAAAGAAAAGAATATATAATTTTTTTCATATCGAATTCGAAGTGCCATGCTATTATTACTTAATATTCATATGGCGAAGGCATAGTTTTCTTTTTTCTTTCAAATAAAAAACCTCATTGGCGCCAAGCGTGAGGGAATGCTAGACGTTTGGTAATTTCTCCTCCAACTAGGATAAAGGATCCCATTGACGCGGCTAATCCCATGCATATTGTATGGACCTCTGGTCCCACAAATTGCATAGTATCATAAATAGCTACTCCAGGTATTACCCACCCGCCCGGAGAGTTTATAAACAAAAACAAATCTTTGGTACCATCCTCGATACTGAGATATACCATAAGACCAATAAGTTGATTCGAGATCTCACTATCAACTTCTTGGCCTAAAAAAAGCAATCTTTCTCGATAAAGTCGGTTGAGTAGGGTAAAATTGTATCCCTTAGGAACCGTACATGCACCTTTTGATGCATACGGTTCAAAAAAAAATTGCGAAAAAATAATCAACGGCTAGATTTGAGCCCCCTTTCTTTTTTCTATTTATAACAGGTTTTTCTAACTTATAACGAAAGAGCTTTTTTTTTTTTTCGATTTTTCAAAAAAGACCAATTTTGCCTTCTTTTCTTTCTTTTTTTATAATAGAAAAAGTCAATAAACTTATCGAATTAACTTTTCATTGATGTATTGTTTCATCGAGATTCAATCCAAACCGCGATGGTATTTTCTTGTTCCTGAATGGGTCTCTTTAATCTTTTTAGGTTTATGCTCTACTCCGGGTAAAGATCCGCCCGATTTTTATTTGCACATATAGGACAAATCTTCCCCTCACCATTTCTTTTTTTATGACTTTACAAATAACAACAAACAAGAATCTTTTATGATACGCGTAGTAATCATAGATCTAGTTATTACCAATTGGGTTTTTTCTAAACGGAGCCTGGATACTTCATTTTTTTAGTCCAACCAAAGCCAACCATAAATTATTATAATTGATAGATAATAATACTATGAATTCCCCAAAACAATGCATCTAATTGCACTTCACGCTCCAATTTTTTGATGATTCAATTTCTGTTTCTTGGGCGAAATAGAGGATATCTCGGTCGGGGGAGAGAACGGGGAAATCCCATATGACCCAATATATCTGACAAGCCGCACTATACGTCAACCCAAGATGCATCTTCCTCTCCAGGACTCCGGAAAGGTACTTTTGGAACACCAATAGGCATGAATTTAAAGAAAAAAGAACTAAATACTATATTTCACTTTGGTGTGGAAACGTAACAGTATGGTTTTACTGTCTTTATAATATTGGCTCTATCATATTTATTTTATTTTATCCATAGATTAGAAAAATTCAGAAAGAAAAAATAAATAAAGGAAACTTTTTACGAATAGGTCTTTCTAATAATAAATAAGGAGGGGCGCGTTTACTCATAGAAAATGGTATCGATCCACCATTGCGTATTGGTACTTATCGAGTATAGAATAAATCTGCTTCTCTTTGTTCCTACGAACAGAATAGAAAAAATATTCATCTAACCCTTGTTAGGAAATAATCTTCCGAACAAAGGGTGTCCATAAGATAGTCATAGTATACTTTTCCAACGCAATAAAGTTACGTAGTGTTTATTTTTTCTTTGATAAAGGGGTATTTTCCATGGGTTTGCCTTGGTATCGTGTTCATACCGTTGTATTGAATGATCCTGGCCGGTTGCTTTCCGTTCATATAATGCATACAGCTCTGGTTGCTGGTTGGGCGGGCTCGATGGCTCTGTATGAATTAGCTGTTTTTGATCCTTCTGACCCTGTTCTTGATCCGATGTGGAGACAGGGTATGTTCGTTATACCCTTCATGACTCGTTTAGGAATAACCAATTCGTGGGGAGGTTGGAGTATTACAGGAGGGACTGTAACGAATCCGGGGGTTTGGAGTTACGAAGGTGTAGCCGGTGCACATATTTTGTTTTCCGGCTTATGCTTTTTGGCAGCTATCTGGCATTGGGTTTATTGGGATCTAGAAATATTTTGTGATGAACGTACAGGAAAACCTTCTTTGGATTTGCCCAAGATCTTTGGAATTCATTTATTTCTCTCCGGGGTGGCTTGCTTTGGTTTTGGTGCATTTCATGTAACGGGCTTGTACGGTCCGGGAATATGGGTGTCTGATCCTTATGGACTGACGGGAAAAGTACAACCTGTAAATCCGTCGTGGGGCGTGGAAGGTTTTGATCCTTTTGTTCCGGGAGGAATAGCCTCTCATCATATTGCAGCAGGTACATTGGGCATATTAGCAGGTTTATTCCATCTTAGCGTCCGCCCGCCACAACGTCTATACAAAGGGTTGCGTATGGGAAATATTGAAACCGTACTCTCTAGTAGTATCGCAGCTGTCTTTTTTGCGGCTTTTGTTGTTGCTGGAACTATGTGGTATGGTTCAGCAACGACCCCTATCGAATTATTTGGTCCCACTCGTTATCAATGGGATCAGGGTTACTTCCAGCAAGAGATATATCGAAGAGTTAGCGCCGGGCTAGCAGAAAATAAAAGTTTCTCAGAAGCCTGGTCGAAAATTCCCGAAAAATTAGCTTTTTATGATTATATTGGTAATAATCCAGCAAAAGGAGGGTTATTCAGGGCAGGCTCAATGGATAACGGAGATGGAATAGCGGTTGGGTGGTTAGGACACCCCATCTTTAGGGATAAAGAAGGGCGCGAGCTTTTTGTACGTCGTATGCCTACGTTTTTTGAAACATTCCCAGTCGTTTTGGTCGACGGCGATGGAATTGTTAGAGCTGATGTTCCTTTTCGAAGGGCAGAATCGAAGTATAGTGTTGAACAAGTAGGTGTAACCGTTGAGTTCTATGGTGGCGAACTCAATGGAGTCAGTTATGGTGAGCCTGCTACTGTGAAAAAATATGCTAGACGCGCTCAATTAGGTGAAATTTTTGAATTAGATCGCGCGACTTTGAAATCGGATGGTGTTTTTCGTAGCAGTCCAAGGGGGTGGTTTACTTTTGGGCATGCTTCGTTTGCTTTGCTCTTCTTCTTCGGACACATTTGGCATGGTGCTAGAACTTTGTTCAGAGATGTTTTTGCCGGTATTGACCCAGATTTGGATGCTCAAGTAGAGTTTGGAGCATTCCAAAAACTTGGGGATCCAACTACAAGAAAACAGGCAGTCTGATACAAGACCGCCGCTTTGGCATTTTTCGCCTCTATTTTCTTTTTGAAGGGAATTTTACATAGAATTAGAGTACTTTGAATCGTTGTTTTTTGACTCTTGCTCTTTCGAGATGATTTCCAAAATGAAAAAAAACAGGTTAGGGAAGTTATAATTGTAAACCGCAATCGGATTTATGGAAGCATTGGTTTATACATTTCTTTTAGTCTCGACTCTAGGGATAATTTTTTTCGCTATCTTTTTTCGAGAACCACCTAAAGTTCCAACTAAGAAATGATTTTTCATGACCTCAATTGAAGTAACGAGCCTCCCCTATTATGCGGAGGCTCGTTACTTGAACTAGTCCCCGTGTTCCTCGAACGGATCTCTTAGTTGTTCAGAAGGTTGCCCGAAAGCGCTATATAAGGCGTACCCGGTAAAACTTACAAGTAAACCAGATATAAAGATGGCGACTAGGGTTGCTGTTTCCATTATGATTATATAATTTCAAGATCCCAACGGATCTATCATAAGATCGTTTATTTACAACGGAAGGGTATACAAAGTCAACAGATCTCAATGAATACAATAGGATTTATGGCTACACAAACTGTTGAGAACAGTTCTAAATCGGGCCCAAGACAAACTACTGTAGGGAGTTTATTAAAACCATTGAATTCGGAATATGGGAAAGTAGCTCCTGGGTGGGGAACGACTCCTTTGATGGGTATCGCAATGGCTCTATTTGCGGTATTTCTATCTATTATTTTGGAGATTTATAATTCGTCTGTCTTGTTGGATGGAATTTCAATGAATTAAATCTATAAGAACCAAAAAGTCCTAGCTTTTGAATAAAAAACCAAT